AATAGCAGTATCTATTCGAAACGAATTCTCTAGCATTTGACTCCTTATCACCGAAGAGTTTAGTCGTACACTTGAAAGATAGCCCAGAAAATAGAAGGGATGATTATATAATTGCTTTATATGGATCCTGGCCGGTTGAGACCACAAGTCAAAATGACATTGCCAAAAGTTGACAAGGTGAGATTTCCATTTCTTTATCAGAAGATGAGCCCCCCTTGAAGCCAGAATCGATTTTCCTTGATATCTGACATAATGCATAAAAGGGTCTTTGAACAACCATAGGGTTTTCTGAAAATCGTTACAAAGCACTACTACAAGATATTCTATTTTTGCATAGAAATGTGTTCGCTCAAGAAAGGATCCAAAAGATTTTGATCGTAAATGAAAGGGTTGTTTACGGAGAAAAATGAATATGAATTCACATTCATATACATGAGAATTAGAGAGGAACAAGAAGAATCTTTGATTCTCTTTTGAAAAAAGGGAAATGGATTTTTTTGAAGTAATGAGACTATTTGAATTCCAATACTCGTAGAGAGAGAGTCGCAATAAATGCAACGAAGGAGTATCTTGTATCCAAGAGTGAAGGGTTTGAACCAAGATTTCCAGATGGATGGGGTGGGGTATTAGTATATCTGACACATGATTTAAATGTGATAACTTGTCCTCGAAAAAGGGAAATATTGAATGAATAGATCGTAAATTATGAGATTTTGCTATTTCTTTTTCTTTTAGGGAAGATACCAATCGCAGCGAGAATGGAATTTCCACAACGACTGCAAAAACCTCCGATATCATTTGAGAATCAAAATGATTGTTGTGCCCAACGAATCGATTTTGATTAGAATCATTAACCGAAATAATCAAACGATTCTGTTGATGCATTCGAGTAATTAAACGTTTCACAATTAGTGAACTGGATTTATTGTCATGATCTAAATTTTCCACCGGTTCATAAAGAATCGATCCATTTAAAGCATGACCATGAGCAAGCGCGTAGATATATTCCTGAAATAGAAACGGATATAGGAAGTATTGTTGCCGAAATCCATCCATTTCTAAATATCCTTGTAGTTCCTCCATTTCCATTTGAAATTACACTTGAACCAAATGGGGGATTTCTTGAGTTATCAAATAATACATAGTACGATACGGTCAGAACAAGGTATATAGTAAGAAAAGAATAGATACCCCGGAGCCAGAAAGGACAATCAACGGATCCTATTTCCATCCAATTTATTTATGTTCGTTATAGTTACAAGAGATGGTTAGAAATCCTTTATTTTTACAACCCGATCACTCTTTTGACTTTGGAATAATGAATTTTGATCAGTATACCGTTTCTTCTACACATTCGTCTCCACTACATAATAGAGAACATAATAGAGAATAGTTAGGATTCATAAAAAAAAAGGAATTGATGATCCACTCACAAGAGAACCCTTTCCCACATCAGGCACTAATATATTTTTAACGTCTAATTAGATCGGGTAATCATTCGAATTAAGAACAAACAGAAGCTCGTTGCTTTTGGTTTCCCTATAATTGGAGCTATAGGGCTCTATCCATTTATTCACTCGACCCAACTTGAATTGATTTGACCCCTTTCCAAGAAAAGAATCAAAACAAGATTTTGTATCGATCCGTTAAGGATGAAGTATTCTAAGAGTTCTCCATTGATACGACATGCTGTTTTTTCCTTTCATTCCCTTTCAGGATCAGTCGTGGTCTTACAAACTCTACCAATGGTATGGACGAATCCGTTGCTTCATCAAAATGTGTAAAAGACCATAGCCGCACTTAAAAGCCGAGTACTCTACCGTTGAGTTAGCAACCCATATAAATAGGGTGTGTAGATACGATCGGAATAAAAAATAAATAAAGAGATTCGATTGCCCGACCTCGTCAAAACATTGAACTAGCAACAGATCAAAAAGAAAGATTTGATGATCAATTGTGAACATAAAAATGAACAGAGATCAGATGAAAATACAACAGATTCTGGGATAAATTATAGAGAAAATCTAAATAAATGTAAAAATTTATAGACTACCCATACTCTATTTTTTTTTTTTCATTATATTAACTAAGATACTTCTTGTGTCACAACGAAATTGACGAACCCATCGTTTGAGTGAAATAAAGAAACAAACTTATGAAATGTGGATAAATAGATCTATTTATCCACGATCGAATTATATTTGTTCGATACACCATTGTCAATATGAATTGAATGTTGAGAAAACCAATTCAATAAATAAAACAAGGACTTGTGTTGGAGTGACACTACAACATAGATAAGGGATGAAGTATGAGTGGGGAAATAAATAAGGAATTCCGGTAGGAAAAAAATGTCGGGTTTATTCAATATTTATTCAATAGAGGTACAATAAGCAAGATTGACCTTTTGTTTGTTGGTGGAGTCCCAACGAAAACCATCTGATTGATGGTAATCCCATAATTTCCCAGTTATTTCATCTATTCACTCAATCTTTTTTCTATCTGTCTCATATCAAGAGAAGATATTTTTTTTTATAGTTCTATGATACGGGGTCATGTGAGAGCAACAATGAATAGAGAATAGAGAAAAAAAATAAGGAATGGTGGAGAAACAATTAGACAAAGCTAGATACTGGGCACCCCCCCCCCTTTTTTTTATTTCATTAATTTCATTTGATTAATTCGAAATTCCTTAAATACCTCCGCCTTCTTTGAAATATCATGAACAGTTCCTGTAGGTTGAGCGCCTTTTTCAAGGAAATATAGAATAGCGGAAACATTTGAATAAGTTTGGTTCTTTATCGGATCGTAAAAACCCACTTTACGAAGATCTCTTCCCTCTCTTCGGGATCGAACATCAATTGCAACGATTCGATAGATGACTCATTGGGATAGACATAAATGAACAACCCCCCCTAGAAACGTATAAGAGGTTTTCTCCTCGTACGGCTCGAAAAGAATGATTCGAATTTATGTATTGTAGTGGCAAATAGATCCACAAAATCATCAATTAGACTATGATTTGAGTCATTTTTTTTTGTTCTTCCTTCCTGAAAAAAAAAAAAAAAGAAATCTCATTCGTACTCATAACTCAAGTTGGGTAATTCTCAAAGAGCTCGAAGGGAAATCCTTAAACATTTATTGAGCCGTCTCTAACCTCTTTTGTTTGTCTCGCCTAGAATCGATTTTATTTCTTCCCCATTCTGATCTAGTTGTTGAGACAATTGAAAACGGTGTTTCCTTGTTCCGGTATCCTTTATTTTATCTTTGCTTTGAATCCTTGGGTTTAGACATTACTTCGGTGATCCTTAATTGTTTCAAAAGGGTAGCAACATACCTTTTGTTATTTCGTTCTATGGAAACGATTGATTCCCCTGTGATACACTTTTGATCGGAATTGGTAAAACTATTTCGACAAATTCATTTTCTTTTTTTTTTTTACTTGTTCGAACTTGATCCTTTCAATTTCTATACCGAAGATATACTTACGAAGTTGTTCCAACTTATTGATTGGCATTAACCCTAGATCCTTCTCTCTGCTAAATGAACCAATTCTTTATGCTCGAGCTCCATCATGTGCTATATTATAATTATATTATTTTATTACAACCCCAAAATTGGGGTCCTAGTGGAATAGAACAAACTATGTCGAGCCGAGAGCATCTTCTTTGATATATAAAATGGTGGGTACAAGAATCCACAGCCGATAATGTCCTTCAAGTCGCACGTTGCTTTCTACCACATCGTTTCAAACGAAGTTTTACCATAACATTCCTCTAATTTTGGACCGGTATGGAATTGATTCAATATGGAATCATGAATAGTCATTGGCTCAATCGGTATATAGTATATGAAGTCCTCCATACTTTCATTTTCATAGATGGATCTGGAGAAGTCTCAGCAAGAATATAATTTAACCCCATAAATGAAACACATTTTTAAAAAACACGAAGAAATGCGTTGCTTAACACTTCTTTACATCTTCAACAGATTGTTAGGGATGATGAATCATGAAAGATCCAATTCTTTCTCAAACAACTAAAACTAAAGAAGGGTCTTTAATTAGATTACCGATACCGGAACAGAATGAGTCATTAACCAAATAAGCTATTCCAATGACCGGGAAAGATCGCAAGTGACTCGATAGGATAGATTCACCAATGTCACACTTCTTCGAGTAGAAAGAATTTATAAGGAATCATAAAAAACAATTTCAAGAATTTCCTACTTCGACATCATTACTGGAAATAAGTTTTCCAGTAAAGACTGAATTGAATCTCTAAATCCATCAACAAGTCGGTACAACGAGGATCTAAAAATGTTTAGCAGATATCTGATTAATTAAATCAGACGCGAATTTGATCATCATAAAAGACCTCTATGTTTCCTTTCCGATTGAATCATCAATAATTTAAACCAGATAAATGGGTCATGAAACAAATCCAATTGTTTTGTTTTCTTGGGGATGGATAGAAGGGGCTCATGAAAGAAAAAATGAAGGTCGGTATTCTTTCAGGTATTCTTTCATCTGATTTTATCGTATTCATCAGATACACCAAACAAGTGTTACCGGGGGTAATCGTGGGTATTTAAGGGATCGCAGATCTTTTTCGCCAAAACTGAAACACCGGTGTCACTGATCACTGAAATAGAACAATAACAATACATATAGGCATGGTTCATTTTCTACAGATTTTTCCTTACTTCAGATTCAGGAATCTTTCCATAAAGTAAAGTGAATGTATGAATCTCCCCCCTCCCCCAACTGATCGCTACATTGATTTCCAATTATTCATTGGAGCCAAATCAAATACAAAATAAAAGAAATTAGGTCCAAAGAAAATAATCTGTTCCGTATTGAATTTTCTTGTTTGTTAATAAGATCCGGATGACAAGGGTCTTGAAATTGATACCTTCCTTTCCTTTGCGGATTAACTCATATCGACACGAATTCCATGGGGATCATGAATCATATCCAAAGCCAATTTAAAAGGATCTTCTTATGGGATGCTATCCTGTCTTGTATAAGTACAAAGCAAAATGGGTTCATATCAATTCGTTGTTACTATTTTGTTTGATTTTGTCCCACCCCAGTCTCAGGAGCTTTAATTCCATCGCTGGAATTAATACCAAGAACCCCCCCGTTTTTTAGGATTCAGGATCCACATAGAATTAGTCATTTTGTCTACCCTATCTTTATTTATATTTACTTTAGGGAAGGTCGAGACTTCTCTTTTATTTCGCATTTCGACTCAGAATGCATCATGTGAGAATCCAAATATCATAGATATGGGACATAAAGTTTATCCAAATGACTAACTAACCTTCAATATGAATATGGGCGAGGGGGCGAACATACGCTGAATGGCCCACCCAGTTTTTTTTTTTGAATTTCACTTTGATCTTTGTTCCCATCCTACCTATATCAAAAAAGATATTTATTTCCATCCACATGTCATTGATACTCGATCCGTTTGTTTGTGAGAAACAAAATCGAAAGGGAAGATATGATTCTATAGAAGAATCATTAGAAATCACAAAGAAAGATTGGATCACATTGTATCCAACATTACACCCTTAAACAGAAGATTCTTAAAAAGAACAATCTTTGTTATGATAGAATTGGTCTGGGACGGAAGGATTCGAACCTCCGAGTAACGGGACCAAAACCCGTTGCCTTACCACTTGGCCACGCCCCATTTTTATTTCTATTCGACACCGATAAACACTAATATCGGTATTGGTTGTTCGTCAATTCCAGCCCCAATATCTATTGAATTGGTTGTTGCTATGATTTTACACATGTAGATGTAGAATCAAAATGAATTTATTGATCATTACATATAATTCAATTAAGATATTGTATGTAAGGTATGATTCCTTCTATTCTCATTTGAGAATTGAAGGATTTTTGATTGAGGGAGTTCAAAGAAAAAGAAATATTTTGCGGCCTACTTTCCCTTCTTTCTTCATTTTCCCCTTATATCAATAACCCAATAATAATGAAATTTTCTCCAAGAACAAAATGTTTGTTATGCTTAATATCTTTAGTTTGATCTGTCTTAATTCTGCCCTTCATTCGAGTAGCTTTTTCTTCGCCAAATTGCCCGAAGCTTATGCTTTTTTCAATCCAATCGTAGATGTTATGCCAGTCATACCTGTGCTCTTTTTTCTCTTAGCCCTTGTTTGGCAAGCTGCTGTAAGTTTTCGATGAGATCTTTAATACTGTCTTAGAAACATTCATGATTTATTCGATAAAATCAAAATTCTATTCTTAAGAATTGATAAGATCAGATAATGAACCCTCGACTCAAACATGGAAATTCTTTTGGATAACCGAGATGAATCGGAATCACCTCATTTCTTCATTCCTTCTGGGGGTCGAAGACCCTATGTATGGTCCCTACAATACCTAATTGTAGGTATGAGAGATCATTTTGTTAACGAAAGAATCAGAATCTTATTACAAATTCATTCCTGCAAATTCCTTATGTTTTCTAGAAACCGCTTCTTTTCTTGGTGTCAAAACGGAATATGTGGTACAAAAATGGAGAATCTATTCCCCTATTTCCCCCAAAATGATCTTGGAGATTGTGTAATGCTTACTCTCAAACTCTTCGTTTACACAGTAGTGATATTCTTTGTTTCTCTCTTCATCTTCGGATTCCTATCTAATGATCCAGGACGTAATCCTGGACGTGATGAATAAAAAAATCAGGGGTTTTTCCTTGCTCGATTTCTGAATTTTCTTAGGATTTTCTTTCTCCATTCCATACATTTAACTATGAGAAAGGGGGTTAGAGATTTTTTCGAATTCGAAAGGGAAATATCAAGTGATCAGAAGAAACGGAGAGAGGGGGATTCGAACCCTCGGTACAAATAATTCGTACAACGGATTAGCAATCCGCCGCTTTAGTCCACTCAGCCATCTCTCCTAATTTTAAAAGGATAATTCATATGTGACGCGTGAAATAAAGGTTGATAAAAGTTTTTCCTTATCTTTCTTTATTCTATAAATATAGACGAATTTGATCAATCATCAATTCCCTTTAGATAATGATTCGAAACAGATATCTCCAATAGAAAGAGTCCCTCTTTGATTTCGTCCGAAAAGTTCTTTCTTTTATTCCCCCGGCCTGGCCAGTACCTAGCCAGGCCATTCCTTGTTCCAATGAATCATAGATCAAATGATTTATTTGATTTGAAAACGAAAATGCTTGTTATTGAAGCAGCAACAAGGCTATTTCCATTCCTATGATAGGAGTGTCATTTCTTATTATGTTTTTCCTTTTCTCGATTTACTTAAATGGAATAAAAAAAACATATTTTTTTTCTATTATAATAGAACTCATATATTTCTTCAAAGAACATGTTTGAACCTGAACCCTTGAGTCCACAACCAAAACAATAGGATTTTTCACTCGATCCAATCGACCCGAATTCATAAGATTTGGCAGTTGAATGAATAGGAAAAGGAGTAGCTTCGAAAAATAAAAATGG